TCGATTAGAACAAGTCACACACTCATATTCCGGAAATACAGAAACAAAGAAATTCCGCGATTGAACTCCCAAAATAAAATAGAATGGGCTCAAAACCCGGGTTCTAAATGATTTATTTTGTAAAACTTTGCGATTCTTATAGATCTAATTCATTGAAATTCCATCCAATAAAACGGAAGAATTATAAATTTCCAAAATAATAGATAGAAATACTGTAAATAGGGCCATTGCGACACCCATCAAAGGAGTTGTTCCCCACCCAGGGGCTACTTTACCATATTCCGAATTCAATGGTTTTAATAAACTCCCTGCATTAGTTCGTCTTGGAGCAGATTTAGAACTGTTCTCAACAGTTTGTGTAGCCATAAATCCTATTGTATGCATTGAGATCTGTTGACTTTGTATACCATTCCATCGTAAATAAATGATCTTATCATAGATCCTTTTGGGCCTTGAAATTATATAAGAATGGAAACAGCAACCCTTGTAGCCGTCTTTCTGTCTGGTTTACTTGTAAGTTTTACTGGGTACGCCTTATATACCGCTTTTGGGCAACCTTCTCAACAACTAAGAGATCCGTTTGAGGAACATGGGGACTAGTTGAAGTAATGAGCCTCGCGATATTAATATTGCGAGGCTCATTACTTCAATTGAGATAATGAAAAATCATTTCAACCTTTTAGTTGAAATTTTAGGCGGTTCTCGAAAAAAGATAGCGAAAAAAATTATTCCTAGAGTCGAGACTAAGAGGAATGTATAAACCAGTGCTTCCATAGATTCGATCGCGGTTTACAATTATAGCTTCCATACCTGTTTACTTATTTTTATTTTCTTTTTATGGTTTTTATGGGGGGACCAGAGAAATCTTGGTCTGAATCATGACTTTTGCTTTTTCTTTATCTGCGCGCTGGTCCCCTATGACAAATTCTAAAAAAAAAAGAGAAGAGAGACAAAAGATAACAAAGCAGTGTTGTATCAGACTGCCGGTCTTCTTGTAGTCGGATCCCCAACTTTTTGGAATGTTCCAAATTCTACTTGAGAATCCAAATCCGGGTCAATCCCGGCAAAAACATCTCTGAACAAGGTTCTAGCACCATGCCAAATGTGTCCGAAGAAGAAGAGCAAAGCAAATGAAGCATGTCCAAAAGTAAACCAACCCCTCGGACTGCTACGAAAAACACCATCGGATTTCAAAGTAGCACGATCTAATTCAAAAATTTCACCCAATTGAGCGCGTCTAGCATATTTTTTCACAGTAGCGGGATCACTATAACTCACTCCGTTGAGTTCGCCGCCGTAGAACTCAACAGTTACACCTACTTGTTCAACACTATACTTCGATTCTGCCCTTCGAAAAGGAACATCCGCTCTAACAATTCCGTCGCCGTCTACCAAAACGACTGGGAATGTTTCAAAAAAGGTAGGCATACGACGTACAAAAAGTTCACGTCCTTCTTTATCTCTAAAGACGGGGTGTCCTAACCATCCAACTGCTATTCCATCCCCGCTATCCATCGAACCCGCCCTGAATAATCCCCCTTTCGCCGGATTATTTCCGATGTAATCATAAAAAGCTAATTTTTCAGGAATTTTAGACCAGGTTTCTGATAAACTTTGATTTTCTGCTAGCCCAGCACTAACTCTTCGATATATTTCTTGCTGGAAGTAGCCCTGATCCCATTGATAACGAGTGGGCCCAAATAATTCGATCGGAGTAGTTGCTGAACCATACCACATAGTTCCGGCAACAACAAAAGCTGCAAAAAAGACAGCAGCGATACTACTAGAAAGGACGGTTTCGATATTTCCCATACGCAATCCCTTGTATAGACGTTGTGGGGGGCGGACACTAAGATGGAATAGACCCGCTAATATCCCCAACGTCCCTGCTGCAATATGATGAGAGGCTATTCCTCCCGGAACAAAAGGATCAAAACCTTCCACGCCCCATGCTGGATCTACGGGTTGTACTTTTCCTGTTAGTCCATAAGGATCGGACACCCATATTCCAGGACCATACAAGCCGGTTACATGAAATGCACCAAAACCAAAGCAAGCCACCCCTGAAAGAAATAAATGAATTCCAAAGATCTTAGGCAAATCCAAAGAAGGTTTCCCTGTCCGTTCATCAGAAAAAATTTCTAGATCCCAATATACCCAATGCCAGATAGCTGCCAAAAAGCATAACCCAGAAAATACAATATGTGCCCCAGCTACACCTTCGTAACTCCAAATACCCGGATTCGTTACAGCCCCTCCTGTGATACTCCAACTGCTCCATGAATTGGTTATTCCTAAACGAGTCATGAAGGGTATAACGAACATACCCTGTCTCCACATTGGATCAAGAACAGGGTCAGAAGGATCAAAAACTGCTAATTCATACAGAGCCATCGAACCGGCCCAACCGGCAACCAGAGCTGTATGCATTATATGAACAGAAAGTAACCGGCCGGGATCATTCAATACAACGGTATGAACACGATACCAAGGCAAACCCATGGAAATACCCCTTTATCAAAGATAAATAAACACTACGTAACTTTATTGCATTCGAAAAGACTCTAGTATTACTATCCTATGGACCTCCCCCGTTCGGTGAATTATTTCAGAACAGGGGTTAATATTTGTTCTATTCTGTTGGTAATAAAATAATGGAACAATTCTATTCGTAGGAACAAAGAGAAGCAGATTTATTCTATACTCGATAAGTATCAATATGCAACGGGGACTAATACCATTTTCTATGAGAGAATGCGTACATATTTATTCATTGCCCTGTTCGTAATAATTTGACTTTATTCGTTCTGTTTTTCTTTATGATCTTTTCGAATCTAAAGCTAAAAGCCAATATTCTAAAGACAAAAAAATTATATTGTTACGTTTCCACATCAAAGTAAAATAGAGTGCGCAGCTCTTTTCTCTTTCAATTAATGCCGATTGGTGTTCCAAAAGTACCTTTCCGATGTCCCGGAGAGGAAGATGCATCTTGGGTTGACCTATAGTGCGACTTGTCAGATATATTGGGCCATATGGGATTTCCCCATTCTCTCCCACAATCGAGATATCCTGTGTTTCGCCCAATAAAGATTCATTGAATCATCAAAAGTTTGGAGCGTGAAGTACAATTAGATCCATTTTTGGAGGATTCCTATTACTATTATCAATTAGAATTACTATTAGCATTAGCAATTAGAAAAATTTATGGTTGTCTTGATCGGACTAAAAAAAAACGGAAGTATCCAGGCTCCGTTTAGAAAAACCCAAGATTTTGAGTTCTATCAGAAATGATTCAAGCAAGTTGATCTTAAACTGTTAATGAACAAATAATGAACAAACTCGATAGAACTGTTAATGAACAAACTCGATAGAAGTGAATTGAAAAAGTAGAAAGTAATAACAAAAAGAAATGGTAATGCAGAAGTGCTTGTCCTATATGTGCAAATCAAAATTGGGCGAATCTTTACCCGGAGTACAGCATAAACCTAAAAAGATGAAAGACACCCACTCAGGAACAAGAGAATACCATCGCGATTAGGGTTGAATCTCGATGAAACAATACATCAATGAAAAGTTAATTCAATAAGTTTAGTGATTTTTGTTATTTTTTTATTTATGTATAATTTCTAGTAAAAAGAAAGTAAAAAGCCGTCTTTATTGAAGAAGACAGACCCTTTCTTCGTTAGAAGTCAGAAAGAACCTAAAAGAAAGAGGACTGGAATCCATATATTGATTTTTTTTTGTTTTCAACAATTTTTTTGAACCGTATGCATCAAAAGACGCGTGTACGGTTCCTAAGGGCTACAATTGTACCCTAATCAACCGACTTTATCGACAAAGATTCCTTTTTTTAGCACAAGTAGTTGATAGCGAGATCTCAAATCAACTTATTGGTCTTATGGTATATCTCGCTATTGAGGATCCGACCAGGGATCAGTATTTGTTTATAAACTCTCCTGGGGGTTGGATACTACCTGGACTAGGGCTTTATGATGCTATGCAATTTGTACCACCAGATGTCCATACACTAGGCATAGGGTCAGTCGCTTCAATGGGATCTTTTATCTTGGCCGGAGGAGAAATTACCAAACGTATGGCATTCCCTCACGCTTGGCGCCAATGATTTAAGAGAAAAAAGAAGACTATGCCTTCGCCCTAGGAAATAGGAATATATATTAAGTAAAAATAGCATGGCACTTCGAATTCGATATGATAATGATAAAATTTTGCATTGTTTTTTCAAAACATTAGATTATGTATCGAGGGAGTAGTATGAGAGAAAGGGTATTTCCGATTTTCTCTTATTTATCGGGAGCCCAGCTCAGCGTCACAAACCTTTTTTGTTCACACCGAAGGGCTCTTAAAAATATTTCTATTATGTTATGCAGTTATGCAAGGAAAAAAACAGGATTTTTTCTTTGATTGGCTCAAAAAGAAACTTTGGGATTGCTGAATCACAAACAAAAAAAAATGAATATATTAATAATTAATTAATATTAATATAAGGCAACGGAGCCATCATAGTACTTTTTAAGTATTCCAAAAGGAAGGGTGGCCATTTGATAATTTAGACCACCAGGGTCTGGTATATTTTACCTTTCCCTTTCTTGGAGGGTAAGGGTCAATTTTATTGTAAAGCCGTATGCATATGCAATGCATCAAAGATGCCCGTACGGTTGTTCAATTCTATCCTTTTTCCTATTATATTAGTCTTTATCTTTCTTTTCTCTTCGCTTTATCATGCGAGATAGAAGAACTTTTTATTATGTTCTATCATCAGGGTAATGATGCATCAACCTGCTAGTTTGTTTTGTGATACACACACGGGAGACGTTACGCTGGAAACGGGACAAATGGTGTACCTGCGTGAAACCCTCGCAAGGGTTTATGCACAAAGAACGGGGAAACCCTTCTGGGTTGTATGCAAAGACATAGAAAGAGATGCTTTTATGTCAGCAACAGAAGCAAAAGCTTATGGAATTGTTGATCTTATAGCATGTGATGATCTTGTAGCAGGTGATGATCTTGTAGCAGGTGATGATCTTGTAGCAGGTGATGATCTTGTAGCAGGTGATGATCTTGTAGCAAGTGAATGAAAATAAGCCGGAATACGTAATTTGAGATTTTATCTATGATTTTACTATTCTAATAACTGGAAGTAATTCAGAATTCTCCGGTTAGGATCAATCTAAACCAGCCCATTATGGATACAATTCAGCATGCCAACTATTAAACAACTTATTAGAAATACAAGACAGCCAATCAGAAATCGCACGAAATCCCCCGCTCTTCGGGGATGCCCTCAACGTCGAGGAACATGTACTCGGGTGTATGTGCGACTCGTTTAGATCATACAATGAGCTGGTACAAAAGCAACAAAAAACTTTCCAGTATCGATGATCAGTACCTGGGAATAGTATAGAATGGAAGAAGGGACTCCATTCACTATAAAAAAAAAGAATAATCAAAGCTATCACATTCCTACATTGTGGATAAATTTTATGGTTTCCGTTGGGGCAAATCTCAATTTAAGATGAGAAGCAATTCTCCATTGGTAGCAAATGGTTAGCCATTAAGCGGAGGAAATCTTTTTTTTAGTTACTTTCTTATTTACTTAATTTAAATTTAATTTTAACTTATTTATTTACTTATTTAAATTTTATTTAAATTTTAAATTTACTTATTTAATTTTATTTAATTTTAATACTTATTTAATTATTTAATTTAACTTAAAAAATTAACTTTTAACCTTTAAATAAATAAATTAAATAACAAATAATAAATTAAATAATAAATAAATAAAGAAAGGCATAAAGATTAAGCTCCTACTCTGGCAAGAACGGACTAAAAGGGTCAGCTACCCAGCTAACTTTCATAATTAAATACCGTTACTGTATAGGTAGATCTCATTGTGAAAGGCCTATTGCTGGATAATTCATGGGTAGAGCCAAAAAGGGTGAACTATACAAGTTACCAATAACGTTCATTAAATGAAGTAAAGGCTCCGGTGTATAGAGAAGACCTCACCGTTTAGGAAGTCACCATAGAAACGAAGGAACCCGCTATTTCTTTATCCATTTTTTTCTATTTTTGACACCTATAACACAATATAATTTCTTATTTCGCATTGAAATGCCTAAAAAAAATAAAAAATAGCGGTCAGGAAGGTTATAGTAGCCAAAGCCCTTGGAATTTTTATTTTATACATTGGAAAAATCCGTTTTGTTCTTAATAGATTAGGAAAGGGGAAAAGAATAACTGAAAGAAAAGAAAAAAATGAGTTATTCGGTGGAAGTTTCATCTATTCAATGACTAGAATTAGACGGGGATATATAGCTCGTAGACGTAGAGCAAAAATGCGTTTATTTGCATTAAGCTTTCGAGGGGCCCATTCAAGACTTACTCGAACTATTTCTCAACAGAAAATAAGAGCTTTGTTTTCGGCTGATCGGGATCGGGGCAGTCAAAAGAGAAATTTTCGTCGTTTGTGGATCACTCGGATAAACGCAGTCATTCGCGAAACAGAGGTATCCTATAGTTATAGTAGATTAATACACGATCTGTACAAGGGACGGTTGCTTCTTAATCGTAAAATACTTGCACAAATAGCTATATTAAATAGAGATTGTCTTTATATGATTTCCAATGAGATAATAAAAGGACTAGATTATAAAAAGTCCGTCGGAATAATTTAAACGAAGTTTCCCGGAGAATGAACTCCGGGAAGGTAGAGTAGAAATTACTGAGATAAAATATGCTAAAATAGTCAAAACGAATGAACACGCTCAGTAGAAAAAGCTTGCTCCAATTTTTTTTTTGTTTTTTCTTACGACCCGATAATCTAATCTGGATTCTCGGAAAAATACCAATCTGCCTTTGAGTTCGCTGATTCCATTAAAATTATGATTCCAAAGTAAGCCTAGTTATTTCTGGTTCTGTTTCTGGTCCTGGTTCTGGTTCTAAGACGAGTAGTTCTAGGGATCGAGTCCTTTCTTTCAACATTTTTATTATTGAGAAAGGGTAACAAAGATAAAATACGAGCTTGTTTTATAGCAATAGTAATTAATCGTTGTTGTTTCAAGGTCAATCTATTCACTCGTCTAGATAATATTTTCCCTTGTTCACTAATAAATCGACTAATTAAACTCATATTTCTATAATCAATCCGATCGCCCGATTGAATCGGGGGCAAACGTCTACGAAAAGATCGCTTGGATTTAAGAAGAGGTCGTTTGGATTTATCCATAGTTTGTTTTAGTTTATTCCTTATCTTTGATCTCGAAAATTCTATTTCTTAATTCTAATTTTGAAAGTCACGGATATAGGATTTGTTTATTTTGTATTTAAATATGTTATATATAATGTTATTTTTTACCCTTCCTTTGAAATTTGAAAGGGTAACATACAGGTATTCCGTTCACCCTATTTCTTTATCTCCCCATGAATTGTATATTTGTAACAATGCGGACAGAATTTTCTCAATTCTAATCGATTAGGTGTATTGTGACGGTTCTTTTGAGTAATGTATCTGGAAATGCCTCTTGATACCCCATTAACCCCGTTTCGGACACAACTGGTACATTCCAAAATCACCGTTACTCGGACATCTTTACCCTTGGCCATGAACCTCCTTTGGATTTTTTATTTATTCAACTCTTCTACAACACGAAGAAGAAGAAAGGGAGGAAAACAAATAGAAATTGCTAACTTGAAATCTAATTCTAATTATAAAAGAAAGATCAAAGTACATAGTAAATTAAATAGTAAATTAAAGTCATAGTAAATAAAAAAAAAATAATAATAAGTAATACAAAGAGTTCGAAACTCTATTTCAAATTGAGTACAGTATTTCATTTCTCATTTAAATATCTTGTATAATACTCTTTCCTTCGACCCACATTTTCTCTTCTACTCCCCCATCCCTCTATTATTTATTATTAATATTCATTTTTTTTATTGAACCCGAGCCTCGCCTATGTTGAATCCACTCTTCTTTTTTCCCTTTCCTCCCTTATTTTAAAAATAGAAAAAAGGGAAAAAAGAGAAAAGAGGAAGGGGGGTTAGTCACAGATATTTTTTTCTATCTTTAACCTTCTTCATTCCTTCCCATCTCAATAACTAAAATCTCAATAACTAAAATGAAAAAAAGGGGAATGTCAACGCATCCGGAAAAAAACGATTAATCTCTATCAATAGACCTGCTAAAGCCCCGAACCATAGCGTACTTAGTACTGGTGCCACAGAGAGATATGTTTTTAAATCTCGCATCGAAAACCCTCCTTTTTTATTGCAATACAAAAATCGGTACTTAATGACCACTTATAGTTGTACACGTAATCCATAAGATTCCTCTAATATTAATATATTAAATTTTGTACAATGGTCCAGTAAAAGTAAATATAAAAGTAAATAGGATTTTATCTTTTCTTAAAACAGAACAAAAGCATCTCCCCCTTACCGAGCATTTGCGAAAAATACTCATTTCTTTTTTTATATGTATATTTATATGTATACAAGGCTTTTACTATTATTATATGTTAATATATGTTATATTATTATTTAACTAATATTATTATATTATTATATATTATATTTTATATTATATTTTATATTATATTTTAACTATTATTATATATTATATATTAATTATATATTATATATTAATTATATATTATTATATGTTAATATATGTTTATTATATGATATATGTTTATTATATGATCTGTTAAATGAGACAAAAAAAAAAGATGAACTGGGCAGAAAATTGTGTATATCAACGGAGGAAATAACGGTGTGGAAAACAAGACAGGAATTCTCTACAATGACACTGTAGAGCAATGGAAGGGATGTGGCGCAGCTTGGTAGCGCGTTTGTTTTGGGTACAAAATGTCACGGGTTCAAATCCTGTCATCCCTACCTATTACTGCTACTTTGAGCAGTAATGAGGGATCGTCTGAGATCGATTTAAATTGGGCATAGTATTTCAATAATACTATGCATCCAAAATAAATGGGGTAATCCTTTTCTTTACAGTCTTATCTATTCATAGAAGAAAGCGCTCTTAGTTCAGTTCGGTAGAACGTGGGTCTCCAAAACCCAATGTCGTAGGTTCAAATCCTACAGAGCGTGATTTTTTTATTCTTAGATCAAATTAGACTGAAATGGATTAAGTAACTTTTGCACAGCAATAGGAATTTGCCCTCCTGTGGATTAAATCTGTGGATTAAATAAAAAAAGGAGGAGGTTGATAAAAAAAAAGAGATATTAATCAAAGGTCCAACTGATCACCACGTCTGTATTGTAAGTATGCAGTTACGAATAACCCAGCCAAAGTAATAGGAATTAGACCTAAGACGATTCCAAATAGAAAAACTTCAATCATTTCAATTTGTTTGTTGTTTGAAAGAAAAAAAAGAGGTAATATATATACCTATATACTAATCCAAATTGGCATGAATCTCAATGACCAAGAATTGACAATTGACGCTGTAAGTAACTATAGAATACATGGGATCTCACGGAAAGATTTATTATTCATTTCAAATATGAATTTTAAATAAGTCGTATCTTGCTTAAACCAATAAACAGAGCGGAGGTTATAGTTAAAGCCGCTAGTAGAAAACCAAAATAACTAGTTATCGTAAGCATAAAGGATCTAAATGAAATATCTTTTTTTCTACATATGTTTATAAAGCACTTACCTAAGTTTCCATTTTTTCAAAATAAGAGGATACGCAAAAATTCCAATTGAAAGAAGAAGCTCAATTGAAAGTTTGTTTTTCATCTACCATTATAGACGGTACTAACAAAGATAAAAAGAAAGTGGCAGGTATATAAAATGAAATTGATTCATCATCTGTAATATCTATCCATCTTGCGATTTCAATCAACCGCTTCATTGAGTAACTCTTAGATAAACTAATAAAAGAATAAGTAATAAGAGGTGGGCCGTGTAACTTCATTTTTTAGCATTTTGTCTATTTTTGTTTTGAATTCTAGC